GATATGCATTTGAAATGGATGATTGAGTTATTATATATATAATGAGTGATACGGAAATGGATCGAGTAATCTGTTCTTTTATCCAAGAAAGGGTATTTATAGTTTGCATGGTCCAATTTTTGATCCCGAGAATTTCTACAATAAATTGGGTAGGTCGCTAGTATAGTTCCCTATCCACGATTCTGCTATTGACTGGAATAATCTTACTGGAATATTGGAGGGCCTTTCTGCCTTGGATGGGTAGAAAGAGCAAAGTATCAAAAAATCTAATTGAATTAATATCAGTAGACCTTTTTTCAGTCATTCATTGAATGATAAATCACTACAAGTGATGGGGATACACGATTTAAATAACGGAAGATCAAATATTTCAAAACTGTATCTAGAATGACTGGAAAAGTGGAAACAAAGCCAGATATAATTTGATCGTTATGAGAAAATCCAAAATCTTGGTAGATAGAGCCAATCATTAGTTCCCAACCATGGGGTGAATGGAATCCGATACATAAATCGGTTAATAAAAGAATAAAAAATGCTTTTATTGTGTCGCTTAGGTTATATAGGAATTCCTGAACCCAAGAGTTAAGAATAATAAGTTCTTTATTACCTATAATAGAATAACCGCTTAGAATAACAAAACAGATAATATTGGTCGAGAAGGACAAAATTGTATGGATACAATCTTCATTGTGCAGCTTGATCAATTGAATCGTTTCTTTATGGATTCCTATACGAAGCTTTTTTAGATGTGTCTCCGGGTATTCCTTTATCAGCTCGTCCAACAGCAGGAGTTCCTCTAATTCTAGGAATTTTTCTATAAGACTCTTTTCTGTAATATCATTCAAAAGAGTTTCGGCTTGCTTGGTATTCCACCAATTCGTAACCCAAGATTCCAGACTTTTATTAAATGTTAGAAAGCGCCACCAGGGTAAAAACACTGTAGATACAAGAAATAGAGGGGGAATAAATGCTTTCTTTTTTGCCATATTTTTTAGAAATTGTTTTGTTAATTTACTAATACTAAAGTGGCCTCATTCGTCGACTCTACGCGATCTAATATTTTCTTTTTCACCAAAATGAGTTCTATTCCAAGGTATCGAATCATTCTCTGTTTTTTATTTGTGATTCGGTAATTAGTCCTTGATAATTTTGAAGAATCTTACAAGAATACAGAAATCGAATAAGAGTCCACTTCTAATGTGAAAATGCGAAAAAAAGTTTCCAGTCATTTCAATTGGTTTCGAAGCAATTCCTTCCTTTAGATGAATCCCCGAAAACCCACTTTAGTTAAGGTAAGGAATTTGGATTTAGAGACAAAAAACTCTACAAATATTGCAAAAAAATTCGCTGACTACCATAGCACAAAAAAAAAATAGAGAGAATTTTCCGAATGGGATGGTCAAAGCAAAAGGGGGTAGCAAAATGTTGAGTCATTCATTAAAGAGAAGAAAACGAAAGAGGAGAGAAAACGAAACATCAACAAAGATAATTAATTTACATTACATGAGCTATTTGTCTCTCACCTATCAATTAAAAATATGGAAATTGAAACAAAAAGAAAATATTTTCTTTATTTCAAAATGTTTTGGGATGAATCTATCTTTATTTCTATTTATTTCTAATGAATTGCGTCGAGTGTATTTCTATACGCATAAAATATCTTTTTTGCAGACAAAAACAACACCCCCCTTTTTTTATGTTCCATATAATATACGTTTGCTTTGACTCGAAGGGACGTTTTGACGAAATTTAGTTAAGTTATACCACGTTCGTTTTATTTCAAAAAACTTCAATCGGTACGCGCAAGAAATAGGCCAATTCAGCAGCTTTTTGCTCCATTTCTCGTGGAGTCAAATTCTCATCAGTACGAGTCAAAGGAACGGCCCCCTGACCTCTGATTTCTAGATAAAGGACACGACGAGGAGAAATACCCTCTTTAAGTTCTATTCTGATAGACTGAATATCATTTATAAGGAATCGGAGGGAGATGCGACGATTTTTTCCCGGAAATCCCCAACGAAAAATAGACACTATTCCTTCTTTTTTATCGAATAGATCATAACCACTACCTACATTCCACGAAATTGTACACCACAAATAGGAGCTAATAAAGAGACCTGCGATCCCATAGAACGACATCACGAGCCCCTGTGGGAAAAAAATTATTTGTTGAGAGGGAAATAAATATATCAAATTCCTACCAAGATAGCTGGAAGTTCCAACTAATAAAAATCCTAATGAACCTAAAAAAAGGATAAAGGCCCAACAGAAATTACTTGGTTTTCGAGACCCCCTTATAAGTTCTATCCATATACGTTCTGATCGCCAATTCATACTAATCTAGTTGCATTTAATTTGACTTAATTGAATTGATAGAATAACAAAAAAAATTTCATTTATACTTTACTTAACGACTTAACGCTATTTTGTTTCTGAAGTAACTCTCATCAACTAGTACTATTCTAATGTGAACCTGTCGGAGTCATTCATAAAAAACGTTCGATCGAAAATAAGAACGTCCCCTTCATATGACCCCACCCTAGCTATAGCTATCTACAAGCATTGACTTTCTATTTCAAACATGGCCTGACCCGTCCTGATCTATATCTATTGATTTGAAAATAGTGAAAATACATTTACTCCTATATCAGGTTTCGCATGTATTGCACTTATGTTCGAAAGAAATCATGCATTATAACATATTCCACTGTCCAATAAATAGATATCTATGTTATGATTCAATCAAGTCTAAGTCGTGAAAAAAATGGGATTTGGCCTTCCAGACTAAACAATCTTGTTTTTTTGAACATGAAGAAATAAAGAAGCCATTGCAATTGCCGGAAATACTAGGCCTACGAAAGGCACAAAAATAGAGGGAAAGTTTATATCTGTCATAGAATGGGTACCTCGATTTACTATTTGTACCTGTTTGTTATATTGTTCTAAAATTATTTTAACTTAATTATAGAATTAGAATTCTATATAATTATACTAATTATATCGAAGTGAGTATAGTATATACTAAGTTCAAGAAATGTAGAACTAACTTAATTAGCCTTCGCCACAAAAAATATATGTTTGATAATCAACTTTTTTATTCGTCACCTTTTATTCTTCTTTTGCTCTTGTCTTTTAATTCAATATCAAGAAAGAAAGAGTTGCTTACAAAGTCCCGAACGATTCTAACGAATCCCAAGAGATATTCTCTTCTTAGTCAAAACGGAGACTCTCCGACAAGAACCATATTAAGATGCAAGAGGCTTTTTTTTCGAATTTTACATAGGCATATGGGCATATGTAAGAAAGATAAAATTCGTTTTATTTGCCAAATTTTCAATTTACAGAAACAAGAATGTTGTTATAGAATAGAGGTTCTCTCTGATTAGTAATCAGGAATGGAATATGAAGTGAAATAAAAAATTGATCCGCAACTTTTGATTCTTTTTCTATTCTATATAGCTATAGAATTAGTATGGCAACCACGAAAACCCGATCCCCAGTATTCTCTTATAATTGATTCTTTATCATTTTGACTTTGATTGATTACGATAACTAACTACTTTATTTTGTCACAAATAAACAAAAAATAATGGACCTTACTGCTCGATTGAATTTTTATTCAAAGGAAAGAAAGTGTGCAACTGAAATAACTCACTTAGAACGCCTTTTAAAAGATTACGTGGTACAATTGGATCAAATAAACCCTTATCGAATAAATATTCAGCTTCTTGTGAACCCTCAGGTACTGTTGTATTCAATGTTTCTTCAATTACTCTTTTACCCGCAAATGCAATGTAGGCGTTGGGTTCGGAAATAATGATATCTCCCAACATACCAAAACTCGCTGTCACCCCTCCAGTAGTAGGGGATGTAAGAATTGATACATAGAATAACTTTTTATTTGATTGATAATCAAATAAAGCCGACGAAATTTTAGCCATTTGCATCAAGCTCAAACTTCCTTCTTGCATGCGTGCCCCGCCGGAAGCACATACTATAATAAGGGGTAGATTTTGATTAGTAGCATACTCAATCAAACGAGTTATTTTCTCTCCTACTACAGATCCCATACTACCTCCCATAAACTGAAAATCCATAACACCTATTGCTACAGGAATGCCATTTAGTTGACCTATACCTGTTTGAACGGCTTCGGTTAACCCCGTCTCTTTTTGATAAGAATTAATACGATCTTTATAGGGTTCCTCCTCCGAATGAAATTCAATGGGATCCGTTGAGACCATGTCTTCATCCATAGGATCCCAAGTACCTGGATCAATCGAGAGTTCGATTCTCTCTGAACTACTCATTTTCAAATGATATCCGCATTCATCACAAATGTTCATTTTTGACTTCAACAATTTCTTATAATTTAATTCATAACAATTTTCACATTGAATCCATAAATTCCTGTATTTTTTAGTGACCTCAAGATTCTTATCCCTACCATTTGTCTTAGTGGTAGTCTGATTTCCATCAAAAATGTAATTATCACTGTAATTGTCACTATCACTTAAAACAGAATTATCAATACGCATTTTAGAATGAAGATAACTGTCAATACAACTATTAATGTGATTATTCAAACTCGATTTAGTATCGTACATGTAAAGGTCATAATGGGTATCGTCACTTTTCGATCCATTCCCATAACTAGAATTCCAATAATTCGAAATTTTTTTTTGAAGTGAACTACAAAAAGAATGATCATTTTCAATATCAAAATAAATGGAATAAGTTTCCCCCTTACTATCCCTAACTAAAAAAGTATCATCAGAGATAAAATTTCGAATGTCCCTGATACCAAATAAAAGATCAAAATTGCTGTAACTAGAACCATTACTCCAACTATGAATTTTTTTTTTTGTATAATCTAGACTCGTATTTTCACTGCTACTGGTATTGTCAATAGGATCAAGACTGCCCGTTGATTTACTTAGCCCACACCTATGTTCGAACTCCTCCTTAGACAACATCGAATTAAACCACCATTTTTCCAT